GTCAATTGGCTTAATGGATCGTCCAATTGGAAATGATAACAGAATGCATAGGTTGTTAGAAGGAGATTCATTAAGCATATACAAATAGTATACCACCTAATTACCTTATTTCCTCTATGGGGAAATAAGAAGATTAAGGAACCCGCGGATATTGGAAAAACTACAACTATTGTTAACCAAGGAAAAAAATTCGTGGTAAAAATAAGATACACTTGGGCCAGAAAAACCCGTGCTCAAAATAGAAAAGATTTTTTCTATTTTGAGCACGGGTTTTTGTCAGTAAAAAAAGGTATTCGTGTGTGATTTTTTGAAACGTATCAATAAGCTAGACCCATGCTTCGAGTTGTTTCATGCCATAAATAAACTCGAACACTCAAGAAATCTGTCGGACAGGCGGATTCACACCTCTTACAACCAACACAGTCCTCTGTTCTTGGAGCAGAAGCAATTTGCTTAGCTTTACATCCGTCCCAAGGTATCATTTCTAATACATCTGTGGGGCAGGCTCGGACACATTGAGTACATCCTATACATGTATCATAAATCTTTACTGAATGTGACATTGGATCTAGTAATTTTTGAACATCAGCAATTTTCGATCTAGTAGACTTGTAAATGAATCATATGTTTCAACACCAGACGAATCAATGATTTACCAGAATTTTTCTAATCAATCTACCCCTGGATCAATTCATAAGAGAGGGCCAAGATACTTTGATTTCTTACGTTTTCGCAAACATGATCATACGTTGTGTATCATACATGGGAATTTGAATTGCTAAATATTAGAATTTCAATATTTGAAATTCTAATTTTTCTGATTAATACTATTTATTTAACAAATTCGATTGATTGATACGAGTTGATTTTCTGTTACGATAAATTGACGAAACAATAGCCGGTCCGATAGCTGCTTCAGCGGCTGCGATAGCTATAACAAAAATTGAAAAAATATTTCCTTTTAATTGGCGACTATCAAAAAAATCAGAAAAAGTTACTAAATTTATATTAACCGCATTCAGTATAAGTTCAAGACACATAAGGGCTCTAACCATATTTCGGCTCGTGATCAATCCATAGATACCGATAGAAAATAAATAGGCACTCAAAACGAGTACATGTTCGAGCATCATTGACCAACTCCTTATCAATTTCGATTCATTTCAATATGAACAAGAATTCAAGAGATTCGATTGACTAGAGAATATAACAAGTACGGACCAAAAGAATATATTGGTAATAAATCGAATAAAAAAAATTATTTTAAACATAAACAATCTTTCACTTTCCCATTCAATTAAAAGGAAATAAAATAGAACAAAATGAAATTTAGATTGATGTTACTAGTTCTATTCTTACTGGCGAGCCACGACAATTGCACCTATCAAAGCAGCTAAAAGAATTATTGAAATGAGTTCAAATGGAAGAAAAAAATCTGTTGATAAATGAATTCCAATTTGTTGACTATTATTTATCAAATCTTGCTCTATAATCTGATTTGATCTTGTAGTCCAAATAATCCCGTACCATGATGTATCTGGAATAGTAGTTATTAGTGAAACAAAAATACTTGTACAAACCATCAAAGTAACTCCATCCCCAACGGTCCAAAGATGAAAATCTTGGTAATATTCTGAACCATTTATGAACATCACAGCAAATATGATTAAAACGTTTATAGCTCCCACGTAAATAAGTAGCTGTGCTGCAGCTACAAAGTGGGAGTTTGATAAGATATAGAATAAAGATATACAAACAAGAACCAGTCCCAACGAAAAAGCAGAAAAAATTGGGTTGGTAAGTAATACTACTCCTAGACTTCCTAATACAAGACCTGATCCCAGAAAGATTAAAAGAAAATCATGTATCGGTTCAGGTAAATCCATTAGATGTAAAATAAAAGATAAATAAATCGAAATTTCATGACCTTATTGATACGACCAGGAAAAAATTTTATATACTAAATTCCTAATTGAATTAAATCCTAAGGAGAGTGAATTGATATAGGTACAGTTATAGGACTAATCTCATTCTTTATACGAAAGAGTAGGTCGAAACTATATTAAACTATACTATATATTTAACTATATATTTAATATTTATTAGAATATTAGTTATATAAATAATAATATTCTAAATTATTATAAATTTATAAATTATATAAATAATAAATATATAAAATATAAATAAATTTCAAAAAAAAAAGAATTTTATTTGAATTGAATTGTTCGAATTGTATAATCGTCAATTACTGACATTGGTAAACGACCCAAAGCAATTTGATTATAATTCAATTCGTGACGATCATAAGTCGAAAGTTCATATTCTTCAGTCATTGATAAACAATTTGTTGGACAATACTCAACGCAGTTACCACAAAATATACAGATCCCGAAATCAATACTGTAATTAAGCAATCGTTTCTTTCGAATATCAGTTTCCATTTTCCAATCAACAACGGGTAGATCTATAGGACATACACGAACACATACTTCACAAGCAATGCATTTATCAAATTCAAAATGGATTCGACCGCGGAAACGTTCCGATGTTATTAATTTTTCATAAGGATATTGAATAGTTACAGGTAAACGATTTGCGTGGGATAAGGTAATCATGAAACTTTGACCAATGTACCTTGCAGCTCGTACTGTTTGTTGACCATAATTCATGAACCCAGTTACCATAAGGAACATATCGTGAATATCTATGAATATTTTTGTTTTGTTTCTTTCTCTTGTTTGAGACAAGTTTGGAATATAGAATATCAATCTTTTACAGTGAAAACAGTCGAAACGAAGTTGTTAATAATAGATTACCGAGAGAAATAGGTAAAAGAAATTTCCATCCAAGATTTAATAATTGATCCATTCTTAGCCTAGGCAAAGTCCATCTTGTTGTGATAGAAAGGAACAAGAACAAATAAGTTTTGGCTAATGTAATAAAGATACCAATTGTAGTTCCAAAAACTCCACATGTTTTATTTATTTCAAAAAGCTCAGAAACGAATATGTACGGAATAGATATATTCCAACCGCCCAAGTAAAGAACTGTTACAAATAATGAAGAAACTAATAAGTTTAAATAGGAAGCAACGTAAAATAAACCAAATTTTATACCCGAATATTCGGTTTGATAACCTGCTACTAATTCTTCTTCTGCTTCTGGTAAATCAAAAGGTAATCTTTCACATTCCGCTAGGGAAGAAATTAGAAAAACGATAAAACCTATAGGTTGACGCCACAAATTCCATCCCCAAAAACCATATTTTGATTGTGCGTCAACTATATCAACTGTACTTAAACTGTTAGATAAGCCTAGTCGGTGATAACATTACTGTTCCCATCGCTATTACAGAACCGTACATGAGATTTTCACCTCATACGGCTCCTCGAAGGCCATAAATAAATCTAAGGACCGGTCCGGTTATTTATCTTGATATATCCCTAGGATAGATAGGATTCAAATCTATTGGGTGGTCCTGAATTAGACCAATTGAATTCTGTCTGTTATAATAAAAAATACAAAAAAAGTACTTCTGAATTGATCTCATCCCTTAATAATTTGAATTTGTTGAGTACTAATTAAATTCTTCAATAAAATACTCCTTTAGAATTATCAATAACCCATCGTTTTCGATTACGTAAAAAAATTAGAGACACTAGTTTATGAATTATGACATAAATTGTATCTCCATGAATATGGATATAAGAAAGAATCCAAAGGGATCCCTCTTTTGTTATTTTAATTGTATTATATTATTCTTTCTTTTTTTCGTTCCTATTCTTCTTTTTTTTTATGTGCAAAACAAAAGGGGACTTAAAAAATTAAAGGATTATTTCGTTTCTGATAGTCATTTATTTAATCAGTGGATAGGAGCATACTCTGGATCGGAATTGTGGGGAGTACTGCCTGATTATTTCTACCAACTTAAAGCCCCAATTAGTATTCTTTTTATATTATGCAGAAATGCTCTTTTGGAGAATTTACATACTCTCTATTACTAATCCTTTGTGTATCTTGGTGTTTCTAACCATCCACTCATTTTTTATCAATCCCCCTTCCTTTATGGTAATACATGTATGGTAATTCATACAAACGGTAGTGAAAACTCAATAAGGTTGGTCTTTTGAGCCCGCTTCAATACAGGATGATTAATCAACCAATTTGGGGGTAAACGCTTTCTTCCGCTTATAATTTTTTTCCACTTAATTCTTATACATAGAAAATGAGACTCAATATTTTTACTGCGGATTCAAATGAAATTCAAATCATAGTATATTAAAATATATTAATATATTAAAAAATTGATTATTTTTAAAAGTAAATGAATAAATAGAAGCTGTTTTATTTCACTCATATAACTATCTGATTTAGTTCATCAATCCGAATTCCAAATAAAAATAATGAAAATCAGGATATCTATTCAATTTTGTCTCCCCCTTTTCTATAAAGAAGAAATAAAGACGAAAAGAAAGGAGCATGGAAAAGTTTCTGTCTCAACGAATCACACGTAGAGATATTGATAACACACATAGAGTTAATGGTATTTCATAACTAATCGATTGAGCAGCAGCCCGTAGACCACCCAAAAAGGAATATTTATTATTTGACCCATATCCTGACATAAGAAGTCCAATGGGAGCAATACTCGAAATAGCAATCCATAAAAAAACACCGATATTGAGATCAGCTAAAACAAAGTTATAGCCAAAAGGAATTACTGAATAGCTTACTAGAATTGATATGACTGATATGGATGGTCCAATACTGAATAAACGAATATCTCCCCTAGATGGAATAAGATTCTCTTTGAAAAGTAGTTTTGTTCCATCTGCTAGAGCTTGAAGAACTCCCAAAGGACCGGCGTATTCAGGTCCAATACGCTGTTGTATCCCTGCGGAGATTTCTCTTTCTAACCATACAATCACTAGTACACCTATTGTGATTCCCAATACAAGAGTCAAAATAGGGACAAGTACCCATAGAATTCCATAGACCTCTTTTAAAGATTCCAATCTGGAAAAAGAATTGATATCTTGTATTTCTGTTGTATCAATTATCATTTCAACGATCAACTTCTCCCATAATGATATCTATACTACCTAGTATTGTCATAATATCAGCCAATTTCATTCTTTTAACTAACTGAGGAAGAATTTGCAAATTGATAAAACCCGGGGGACGAATTTTCCATCTCCAAGGAAAACCATTCTGATCCCCTATTAGAAAAATTCCTAATTCTCCCTTTGGGGCTTCAACTCTCACATAAAGTTCTTGGTTCGGTAATTCAAAAGTCGGAGACGGCTTTTTACTAATGAATCGATATTCAAAATCATTCCATTCTGGATCCTTTTCTCTATCAAAGCAGCGGATTTCTAAATTCTCATATGGCCCCCCCGGAATTCCTTCCAAAGCCTGTTGAATAATTTTTATAGATTCCACCATTTCACCAATTCGTACTAAATAACGAGCTAATGAATCTCCTTCTTTTTGCCATTGAACTTCCCAATCAAATTCCTCATAACACTCATAATGATCAACTTTACGTAGATCCCATTGTATTCCGGAAGCCCGAAGCATTGGTCCTGATAAACCCCAATTTATTACTTCCTCTCCACCAACAATGCCTACTCCCTCAACCCGTTCTAAAAAAATAGGATTTCGCGTAATAAGTTTTTGATATTCAACAACCCCTGTTAAAAAATAATCGCAGAAATCCAAACATTTATCGATCCAGCCATGAGGTAGATCAGCCGCTACCCCTCCGATACGAAAATAATTATGCATCATTCTCATACCTGTGGCAGCTTCGAATAGATCATAGATTAATTCTCTTTCTCTGAAAATATAGAAGAAAGGGGTTTGTGCACCAATATCGGCCATAAAAGGTCCCAGCCATAGTAGATGAGAAGCTATACGACTCAACTCCAACATAATTACTCGAATATAGCTGGCTCTTTTAGGTACTTGAATATTTCCTAACTGTTCCGGTCCATTTACGGTTATTGCTTCTGTGAACATAGTAGCTAAATAATCCCAACGTGTTACATAAGGCAGATATTGTACAATTGTTCGGTTTTCCGCAATTTTTTCCATCCCTCTATGTAAATAACCCAATATTGGTTCACAATCAATAACATCCTCACCATCTAGAGTAACAATGAGTCGAAGAACACCATGCATTGATGGGTGGTGAGGACCCATATTGACTATCATGAGGTCTTTTCTTGTAGCTGGGGCATTCATAGGTTTTTCCTCGATTCATTCTGCCATGAATTGCTTAAAACAAAAAAAAGTTCATCAAAATTCAAGATCTCATAAATCGAATAATTCAAAATGACTTTTCAAATTAATGAGTTTGTGACTCCCGAATATCGAACTGATTAATTAATTTTTTATAACGTATTACATTTTTCTTTGACAAATAAGACAGGAGTCGTTGACGTTTTCCCAGAATTTTACGTAAACCCCTTTGAGATAAATAGTCTTTTCTGTGCAATTCCAAATGTGAAGTAAGTCTTCGTATCTTATTGGTAAAATTGAATACTTGAAATTCAATCGATCCCGGGTTTTCTTCTTTTTTTTCTTGTGAAATAACAGGTATAAATGAATTTTTTACCATAAAATGAAAGCTTCTCTCCTCCCCCTTTGTTTAGATTCTAGATATTTTTATTGATCAGTAAGAATAATGACATTCATTTTCAATTTGGTATATACAAAAATCTTCATTTTCTTAAGAATTCCTGATTTTTTTCAAATTAATTATTATTAATCAATCCAATTCAAATAGGTATACAAAAAATACTATATTTATCCATTCACAAAAGAAAAATTGTAGACTTCAAATAAGAAAGAAGATTTTGTTGATTCATTTATAGATCTAATGGATATATCATTGAATTAGTATCATGCCTCAGAATAGAAGGTAAGACAATGCGTGTCTGCATCTATTTGTCTTCCCATACCAGATATGTTATGGGAAATAGAAAAAATGTAGATTAACGAATTTTCAATCGCGGATACATATGTATCCTTACCATACTGAAATGGCTGCCATTATTGGTATCAAACCAATAGCGATTCATACAAGCTAAATCTTCTAGTCGATAATTTGGCCAAAGAAATAACTTGAAATTAATTAGTTTTTTTTTTTCTCTATCAAGATCTTTACTTGTAGCCAAAACTTGACAGCAATTATTCACTTTATTCTCGTTATAAAATGCCGTATTTCTATGCACACTATTTCTATTCCTAGGATTGAAACAAATTAGAATTCTCAATTCTCTACGACGTCTAGCGGATAAAATATTTTCAGGAACAAGCAAATCATAATGATTTTTTTCTTTATTTTCAGTCAGCTTTTGATCTGTTGTTCTTGGAATGGATTTATCAAAATTCTTCTTATCAACATAGCTTTTTTCTCGGTATCTTTGATTAATTTGGTGTTTTCTCTTATGAATCAACGAAAGACTTATGGTTTGATACATAATAAATTGTTCATGGTTTTTTCTAGACAGACGAGTTGGTTCGATACTCAATATTCCTTTTTTCATCAATTCTGTATTTTTATTCAATTCTGTAAGAGTGAAATCTGTCTGATTCTGAATTTTCATAATATCTAGACTTAGTTCTCCTCTTTGAATAGAGGCTATAGCAATTTCTTTTAGATTTTTCAGTCTAAGGAGGAGACAATATACTTTGATATTATTCATTATTCTTTCATTTAAGCAATCACACCAGTTCAATTGAAAAAGTAAATATCTTCTTAGGAAGTAACTAAGTTCTGCTTCGATGTTCTTCTTGTATTTTTTTTCTTTTACACCCTTTTTCATGTCCAATCCTGCATAATCTTCTTCAACATCTTTTTCTTTCTTTGAGAGAGATGCTTCAAGATTTACTCGGCCTGCGTATTCTGTTTTTCCTTGATTTCGTTTTTCTTTTTTTTTCGATGGTATAAAAATCTCTATTTTTTGCTTTTCAGTGATGTTTTTCTTTTCATTAACATTTTGATTTACATTCAAACTGAAAAAAAGTAATTTGATTGGTATGATCCATGGGTTACTCGTATATGCATTATAAAATATCAAAAATTTAGAGAAGAAAAAAAATTCCCGATTCGTTATGGAACGATTTAGTATTTCTACATTCATTCCCATCCAATCAAAAAAAGTTTTTTTTTGATTGGATGGGTTGATTTCTTGATGAAACGTAAAATAATAATCGGTATCGATCCAAGCCCCAAAATCCACTTTATTTCTAAGACAAAAATTCAGAATTCTCCAATCAAAATACTTTCTATCCAGATTTTTTTCCATATCTAGAATAGAATCTTCTACTATATAATTTTTGATAGGAATATTATCCGCCATATCAAATACTTTTTTACATGTGTTGTAATTATAAGAAATCGCTTGGTTATTATTTGCTTGGAATGGCGATCTAGATCCATAAATATATGAGTCGTTCTTATCTGCATAATTAATAGATTTATATGATAAAAGATCATACCCATATTGTTTTTTCATTTTTTTTTGATTTGTTAATGAGTCTACTTCTTGGTTTTTGTAAAGAATTAATCTGTTTTTTTCATATGAATCACATTTGGTTAAATCTTTATTTTGAGCCACATGACGTTCATTCATTCTATTTTGCCATTTTTGTGGGACTAATCTAGACCATCCACTCTGAGATAAATCATATTGATAATGACCTTTTAACCAATTTGTCCATTGATTCATTACAGAATTGGGAGGGTTCTTATGTTTTAATTTAGAATGAAATATTCCTTGTACTCCAAAAAAATAATCCTTTATCTCATTCTTAAGAAAAAGAAGTCTTCCATGATATTCAAAAACAGATCTTAATTTATACTTATATAAGTTAATAACTTGGGCTTGTGATAATTTGTAAAATACATATGCTTGTGACAAAGAGGATACGTCACAAAAATTTTGCGAATTTCTATTACTAATGTTCCAATTTTTTGATTTTTTTATAGTAGAAATAAAGTAAATTAGACGTTGATTTTTTTTATCCATTCTTTCTTCATTATTGTAAATGTATTTATTAAGAATTTTTTTTGTTGATTCAAGAAAAAGTTGTACACTGATCCTAGGAATATTAATGATACATATAAAGATATCTATGTATACTTTTTCCATGAAAAATTTAAAAAAATAATGTGATTTACGAGCTAATCGAATATTTCTTCTTTGTAATATCTGCCAAATATTTTTTTGTAATTCTAATCTTTTATGATCATAAGTTGTTTTCTTAGAACAAATATTTCTCTCTGAAATTAGAAACCCCTTTTTCTTGTCTTTTGTAAATTTTTCTATTTGTTTTAGGATTATCTTTTTTCTATCATTCATATTTTTGATTTTTTTTTCTGTCAATGAATAATTTGTCCAATTAATCGATTGAATTGGAATGGTTGATTCGTAAATCATTGGATTACTGTTACTGATTGTTGAATCTTTTTGAATTTCATTCAATTCATATATTTTTCTCAATCCAAATATAAATAAAAGATTTGATAGTGATAGTTTTTTTATTTTTTCGTTTAGAAAAAAAATCTTTTTGAGAAGACTTTTGATGATCCATTGTGCTTTTTCTTTTGAGACAGTTAGAAAAAATTTTGTTCTTTCATTTAAAACGTTTAGAACTAAAAAAATTTTATTTTTCCAATTTTGAATTGTTTTTTTAAGTTCTTTAAAAATGGGATAAAAAAAAGAAAGTCGGTTTCGGGGAGAAGAAGAAAAAGGCAATTCTACTTCCATTCCGAAAACTGTTAAAAAGCAAAAATCCATTTTTTTCACTTTTTTTTTCATTGGATCCTTTTCCTTTTGATCCTTTTGAGGGGATCGTAGCTTAGATCTGTGCCAAGGTTTCAGACGAAAAGGAAAAAGGATCTTTATTTGAATACCCTCGGTTAGCCAGTTTTTCGGAAATTCTGTTTCGGATAATGGAACGGCATTATAGGTGCATTTAATATACA